ACAAATCACATTACTTTATTACAAATCACAAGATCATTCATTAGAATTAATAAGATAAAATCATTCTGATATCTTATCTATATTTAGTATTTTTTATTAGCTTTACTTTATTAGTTCTATTCTATACTGTATCCATATCATTTATCCCTATGAGATACCGTACAAAATATAATGCAGAAGGAAGAGATATAATGAAATTCTTGATTAGATCTTCTCATAGGAACGATCTATTTTATTTGATTGATGGATCCAACAACCAAACCTATTTTTTAAAAATTCATTAAAAAAGAGAGTGGTTTTATTCGAAGCGCTTCGTGATTTTCAACCAATTATGTGCTTCAATATAATTACCTGGAGTAAGCGCTATAGCTTGTTTCCAATACTCAGCAGCTTGATCGGACCAAGCTTCCGCAATTTCAGAATCACCCTGTAGAATGGCCTGTTCTCCCCGGTCGGAATAGGTGGTTCCTTCCCTTAGAACCGTACTTGAGAGTTTCCTATCTCATACGGCTCAAAAATCGATTCTTTTTGTGTCCTATCTTAATCTACCCTATGCTAACTGAATTAGATTTCTCATAAACCTATCCCATTTTTTCTTGGGTTAACCAGAAGAAGTTAATTACATAAGTTTCAAACCCTAATTTTGATCAATAATCAGAATCAGTTTGATCTTTTCTCCCACCTTCAGAAGAATGAAGCATAGGTATCCCCACAATATCGTTAGAATTTTCTGAAAGGTAACTATCTCGGTTTCATATATGGAATTCATATAGAATCTTTGAAAAAGACTTTTTTCCATAAGAAAAAAGAACTTACTATCTTTGGGATCTGATGCTACACCGCTGCTCAATACCTTAGTGGATCGACTCTATTACATAAGTTGATTCCTAACTTTTGTCCCATATCATGACATAAGTAAGCAGTTCTTAACTGTATCGACTCAATAGCTCGCTAATTGATCTTTACGGTGCTTTCTCTATCAATTTGATCCTTTATCCATAGAATATAGTATATAGGCTGCACTCATTTTTTTTTTTTTTTTCTTCCTCTTTTGGTTCTCGTGAAGTCTCTTTCCTTGCTACAGCTGATAAAAATCGTTGCTTTGGACGATGCATTATGTAGAAAGCCTATTTTTTCTAGTATTTACTAGCCAATTTGATCTTTGCTTTTTTTCCTTATTTCTATAGTGGAGATAGTCGCACGTAATGACAGATCACGGCCATATTATTAAAAGCTTGTGGTAAGAATGGGTTTCGTTCTAGTGCCCGGAAATAATATTCCAAAGCCTTTGTATGCTCTCCATTGCTTGTGTGTATAAGGCCTATGTTATAGAGTATATAACTTCGATCATAGGGATCAATTTCTGGTCGCGTAGCTTCATAATAATTCTGTAAAGCTTCCGCATAATTTCCTTCGGATTGAGCCAACATCCGTTACGGTCGTTCATTCTATTCAAAAAATCTCCGTTCCAGAACCGTACATGAGATTTTCATCTCATACGGCTCCTCCCTTCTGCGCATAGTACTAAGGGGAATAATCCATAGAATAAAAATTGAACTATTCTCATCTCATTATGAACTGAAAGGAACTAGTATTTTTACAAGAAATCTCTAGCCAGCCTTCCCGCAAGAGGTTTTTTCTTAACACCAATCATATTAGTGTTAGATATAAATGGTAACTCCAACAATTTCTTTGTTCTCAACGCCTTCTATTTCCAGGAATTAGTCACTTCAACGATCTTTGATGGTTATACGGGTATCCAAAGTACAAACGAGATGGATGTTTGTTGTCCCAACCATTCTTGTTAGTCCCGATACCGATAAGGAAAGGGGGAATTTATAACAAAGTTTTTGTGTTGTTGATTCCTAGGTGTAGTGCTTTTTCCCTTATGCCGTCTATTGGTACTAATGTAGTGTAGGATTGACCCGCAATACAGAACCCATAGGTGTAACCTTTCGCTCAATACTCAAATCAACAATTGAAACATCTGAGGCTGCATCAATCGAGGATACACGATAGAAGGAATTGTTCTATCTCCAAACTTCACCTTCACCGAGCGTAGGTTTATTTCAAGAATTTCGTTCTTTCTATACCGAACCGCGTCTCTTTCTCGTAAGACTGAGGTGAGGGCTAAAAAAAACAAGAAAAAAGAATCAAATCGCACCATCTCTGTAATAGGTAAATGCCTTTTTTTCTCCTGAAGTTGTCGGAATTATTCGTAATAAGATATTGGCTACAATTGAAGAGGTCTTATCAATAAAATTTCCATTTATATGAGATCTAGGCATAATTAGCAATCCATTCTAGAATTCTTTTCATTACCCCTCGGGGAAAATGATCCCACAAACAAAGCAAAGGAATTATACAGTACGAAATAACATAAAAACAGACTAATTTTATTCTAATAAATAGATATTAAATAGATATGGGCTTTCCACTTAAATTGTCCCCTTTTGTTTGGGAAAGATATGAGATATTGGAATCAGATTGATTTCATTCC